TGGTATTGTTGAAACTCGCTTGAACATGAATAACTCCTTTTGGTATTCTACGCCCATTCTTACGTGAACCAATACGTCCATTCCTACGTGAACCCATTTTTGGTATAAGTTTTGCCATATTTTATCATCTCATAAATATGAATCAGAAATATACAGAAAGATACGGAGATATCCATTTTATGTTAAAACAAACCCTTTCTTTTATTTTTGTAGGGACCCCCCTTTAGAAATTTTTTTTTAGAAAGATTATCCCTGTCTCTGTTTATGTCTCGGATTGGAACAAATCACTATAATTCGCCCGCGCCTACGGATCAGTCGACATTTTTCACAAATTTTACGAACGGAAGCCCTTATTTTCATATATCTCACTCCTTATCTTAATTTGAATCCATTCTTTGGAAGAAAAGAAGTCTCTTGTATTTTTGAACTTTGAATTGTATCCCTATGAAAGGAATTTGTTCAAAAATCATCTAATCGTTCGAATCTTTGCTGCGAAGTCTATAAATTATACGTCCCCTGGTTGAATCATACCGACTTATTTCAATTTTGACTCTATCCCCTGGCAGTATCCGTATAAAACTGCGCCGGATCCTACCTGAAATATAACCTAAAATTAGATCTTCATTATCTAAACGGACCCGGAACATACCGTTGGGAAGTGATTCAGTAATTAAACCCTCATGAATCAATTTTTGTTCTTTCATTTCAGGTAACCTCCCTTGAAGTATCAACTAATGGAGGAAGAGTTCTATAACTCACTTTTCCTCTCTATTCCACAAACAAATAGGAAGTTGGAGATAAAATTAGGATACCGGAGTAGGATCACCATATATAACACAAAATTTCTCCTCCAATTCTTTCTAGTCGAGCTTCTCGATCTGTCATTATGCCTCGAGAAGTAGAAAGAATTACAATCCCCATTCCGCCTAAAATCTTAGGAATTTGTTGATAGTTGGAATAGATTCGTAGACCCGGTCGACTGATACGTTTTAAAATAGTTCTATATATTCCTTTCCTAGTTCTTCTATGTCGCAAGGTTGAAACCAAGAAATATTTGTTACTTTCCTGATGTTTTCTAACATTTTCAATAAAACCCTCTCGTAGGAGTATTTTAACAATGTTTTCAGTTATATTAGTAGATGCTATTCTAACTGTTCCGTTTTTACCCGTGTCAGCATTTCTTATAGAAGTTATTAGATCAGCAATAGCGTCTCTACCCATGACGAATTTTTATTCTTGTTGCTTCCTAATTTTGATATAATCAACATGTTTTTTTGCTTGAATTATTCCATTTTTCAAAGTATATGCGTGAGACACAATCTACTAATTTGATCTATTTCAGATATCCTACTATAACTATATCATAATTTCATCTACTAGTATTTTATTTATAATACCTCGGGAGCTAATGAAATTATTTTAGTAAAATTTAACTGTCTCAACTCCCGAGCAATCGCACCAAAAACTCGAGTTCCTTTTGGATTTCCTTCTTGATCAATGACAACCGCTGCATTGTCATCATATCGTATTATCATACCGTTGTCGCGTTTGAGTTCTTTACGTGTACGTACAATTACAGCCCTAATTATTTCTGATCTTTCTAGAGGCATATTGGGCACTGCTTCTTTGATTACAGCAACAATAACGTCACCAATATGAGCATATCGGTGATTACCAGCCCCTATGATTCGAATACACATCAATTTTCGAGCTCCGCTATTATCCGCTACATTCAAAAGAGTCTGAGGTTGAATCATATCATTTTTATTTGAATCTGTTATTTCAATGCAAAGAATGAGGAGAAAAAAGAAATAGTGTTTGTCTAGAAACCAGAAAAGAAATAAGTAAAGCGTGGTTATTTTTTAATCCTTAATACCCCCTTTGTTTAGTTTTACACCTCTATCCTGAAATAACAAATTGAGTTCGTATAGGCATTTTGCATGCAGCTATTTCAATAGCTGCTCTGGCTACAGTTTCTGATACTCCGCCCATTTCATAAAGTATTCGCCCTGGTTTAACAACGGATACCCAATATTCGGGGGATCCCTTCCCTGAACCCATACGTGTTTCCGTAGGTCTTACTGTAATGGGTTTGTCGGGAAATATACGTACCCATATTTTTCCGCCACGACGCGCATATCGTGTCATTGCTCTCCGCCCTGCTTCTATTTGTCTAGCTGTGATCCAAGCGGGTTCAAGTGCCTGAAGAGCGTATCTGCCGAAACAAATATGATTGCCTCGACAAGATATTCCCCCCATTCTTCCTCTATGTTGCTTACGAAATCTGGTTCTTTTGGGGTTATAGTAGATGGTTCTTTCTTAATCCCATCTCTACTCCAGAACCGGACGTGAAAGTTTCTTCTCATCCAGCTCCTCGCGAATGATTCAATAATATTACGGATACATATGTATTTAATAAATAATACACTAAACTAAGTAATGAGATTAAATTGATATTCCATTTTTTACTTAGACGTCTATATTTATAGATAATGCTTCT